CTTTAGCTTATAAAATTTAAATCAACTTAAACTCGTAGTAGTAGTGCTCTTATTTATAAAGAAAAGTTAACAAAAGTTGAGATTTTTGATTATTTTACAAAAAAATCACCTAAACACTACTACATACTAAAAATTCATCAATATAATCTTCATTGGTAAGGGGCGGCTTTTCAGGCCACGAGAACTTGCCAGTCTCTAAGACAATAAATAATACAAGAAAAACTTGTAACAACAAACCCACATATGATTACTTAATTGGGGGGATGGGATAGAATCCAATATAAGCAAACTATTATGAGAAAAATAGAAGGTTACTCTCAGCCGAGAGAAAATATATACAAAAAAATAAAGTAAAGCAAAATTGTGGTTGAGAGTAACCCTCTACTTTTCACACAACAGCCTACTCATATCAGATAATATTCCATCCCCTAATAATTATCACTAGTTAATAATTATTAATTCAATGGCATCTCTGCCCCCTTTTCAACTTACAATTACTTGTTTTTTCTTTTTTAAACAAAAGATAAAGATTTTTTTAAAGTTGAAAAAATTACATAAAAGTACAATTAAATTAAAATTTAATAAAATTAAAGGTAGTATAACTATTCAACAAATTATCATCAATTTATCATAACGAAATCGTGGTAAAACTCCTCGAATTAGACAAATTATAGCTGACATAAACCTGAATATAAAAAAGTTTATAAAAAAAGTTAAATTATTAAAGAAAAAATAAGTAATTAAAAATCTAGAAAAAAAAATTATAATATTTTCTCTTAAGAAAATTACAGTGTATGAGACACCTCCGTACTCCACAGAATAACCAGACACCAATTCTCTCTCTCCTTCAGCTAAATCAAAAGGAGTACGATTTATTTCAGCTAGAAGAGAGAAACATGTGAGAGATAATAAGAAAGGACTAAAAATAAAAATTTTTATTAATTTTCAATCATAAAATATTTCAATCGAATAATCAGAGATAATAAAAATTATAGATAAAAAGATAAACCTTAACACTACTTCATAAGAAATTGATTGACTAATAGACCGTATAGAACCTAATATTGAATATGTTGAATTTGAAGATCATCCAGAAAATATAATACCGTAAACAGATAGGCCTATAATAATAATAGTAATTAAAAATGATAATTTATTTCTCGTAACTCCTCAAAAAAAAGGGAAGACAACCCATCTAATTATAGCAAGAACGAATATAAATAATGGAGAAAAAAAATATAAAATTTTATTTCTTCATAATACAGGGGAGTCATCTTTAGTTAAAAGTTTTAAAGCATCAGCAAAAGGTTGTAAAAATCCTCTAATAATTACTTTATTTGGTCCTTTCCGAAAATGTACATATCTTAAAATTTTTCGCTCTATCAAAGAAAAAAAAGCAACTGATAATAGAATTATTACTAAAAATAATAACTCCTGTAATAAAATAAGGAAAAAATTAAATATTTCTATTATAAAAGGAATAGTTAATTAAAAATTAATGAAGTGCCTGATGAAAAGGATTATTTTGATGGAATAACAATGGTTAAACACCCTTCATTAAATATGAAAATATTTATGAATATAAAGTTGAAAAAAAATAGCCAGTAATATTAATTTGATAAAATCTATAAAAATTTTAGACTGATCAATCCAAAGACCCATCATACCATTCTACAATCAAACCCCCTAATAGAACTAAAACAATTAATGTTATTAATAAGTTAATTAGAGCATAATGTTGATTTCTTTTTAATAAAGGCAAAATAATTACAATTTCTAAATCGAAAATTAAAAAAATAATCGTAATAGAAAAAAACTGAATAGAAAATGGAGTTCGGGAGTAAGAAATAGGTTCAAACCCACACTCGAAAGGTCTTTCCCCTACTTCATTAGATTTATTTTCCATAAAAAACATCCTAATTAGTAAAACTAATCTCCCAATAATTACTACACAAATAAAAAATGTAAAAAACACTATTTTTAGAATCAAAATCTACGTTGAAGTTTTCTTATCTTTGAACGATAAAAGTTTAAAATATAACTTAAGATTTTTAATATTTCGAAATGTATAATGTATACTAAATTTACTCATATAGTTTAAACAAAACTTTACTCTTTCAAAGTAAAGATCTATTAATTAGTTTGAGTAAGTTAGCATAATAGTGCATTGAACTTAGAATTCAAAGACGGGCTTTCCCCACTTATTATAATTAGAGTGAAAAAATCACTTTGATCAGGTCGAAACTGAGCTTTTTTCTAATTTTTAAATAAAAATGTTAATTATATCTATCATCTTTTCTCTGATATTTCTTATTAGATCAACTTCTTTTTGAAGAATATGGTTGGGTTTAGAAATATATAATTTTTTTTTTACTCCATGACTAATGGAAGAAGAAAAATATAAAAAAAGTTCAAAAATTTTTTTTTATTTTGTTATTCAAGTTATAGCTTCAGGCATATTCTTAATTGGAATAAGAAATCCAAATTCTGGGTTTTTTTATACTTTGTTATTGGTAAGTATATTATTAAAATTAGGAGGGTTTCCATTGCACTCTTGAGTACTAGTGGTAGTAGAAAATATAAAATGAATTAAGTTTTCTTTCTTTTTAACTGTTTCAAAAATTGGCCCTATTGTCGTTCTAATAATGTCCAATCCAATAGTTTCTATAATTAAGTATGTTTTAGGAGGAGTTATTACTCCAATTCTTGGGTTGAAGTCTAGATCTATCCGAATTATATTGGCATATTCTTCTATTGCTTACATAAGATGAATTGTCACTACTATTTGTGTTTCAAAAAGACTTCTATTATTCTTTGTTATTATTTACTGATCAATTTTTATTTGTTCTTGTTTTTTTTTTAAAAAACTTATAATAAAATCAGTGAAAGACTTTTTTCGTAACTCCTGTTCATATTTAGAAATAAGAGTTATTCTTAGTTTAATAGGATTTCCTCCTTTTTTAGGGTTTTTTCCTAAGCTTTTCACAGTTAAAGTATTGTGTATAATATCGATAATTCCCGAAGCTCTAATTTTAAGAACTTTATCAGTAATTCCATTTTATTTTTACTTAAAAATATTAATATCAATAATAATGAGTTTTTCCTTTAAAAACCATTCATTCCTTCCTTTAATAACGATTAATAAAATTATTTTTTTTGAAGTCTTACTTATTATATTTAGATTAGAGGTATTAGTTTACACTTGTATATAAATAAAATCATTAATGAGAAATTCTTATAAGAATTTGCTTAGAGCTTGATTTTAATAATTATTAAAATTTTTTTCGTAAGCCGCCCCCTTTTCTATAGGTAAATCGTATAAAAAAAATTACTAAAAATAAAAGTAATACAATTAAGTGTAACCTTACAAGAAATCTTGATTTATAGTTTATATCAATTTCTTTTGACAACGGAAAAAAAAATTCATAAATCAACCCCACCTCAGGTTGGGTGGAATAAATTATAAAATAAACAAAAATTGATAATGAGATTAAGAATAGAGATTTTAAATTTAAACCTAACACTCCTGTAGGAAGTTGAGGATTGACTCTTACAATATAAGCGAAAACTAAGAATAACCCTGTTGCTATAACAATAATTATTAAACCTAATCCTCAAAATTCATTAGTTATTAAATAATTTAAAAAAGAAGCAAGAATAACAAAAAATAAAAGACATACTAAATTTAGAACTAAATCTGTTGAAAAATAGAATAGTATTACTGTCATGATACATGTACTGAAAATTAATCAATATATATTTATTATTTAAATACCTCAAATATTTCCTTCTTATCATATATTAATTTTTTTAATATTCCTTCTTGTTTTTTTTTTTTTTTTTTGTTCAATATACTGACAAGGTTATTCCCTTATTCCTAGAGTAAAAAAATCTTTAAAAGAAAATTCTAGAATAGAAAAAAAAAATTATCCATGATAACCAGACTTCTTTCTATTTTTGATCCAGGTTCTAATGTAGTCCTATCCAACTGAGTAATTTTATTTAGGCTAGTTTTTTTTCCTGTTAGAAAACTATTTTGAAAAACATTTTCTCTCATTCAGTCTATATATACTATATTTGTTAAATTGATTCAATCAATATTTGACTCTAAAGAGAGGTTGGTGTACAGGTCTTTATTCATATTCCTTTTTTTAATTAATTTAATAGGTCTAATTCCTTATGGATTTTCATTGTCAAGACACTTTTCGTTTAATTTCTGTATAGGTTTTTTTCTTTGAATTTCTACTATAATTTGGGGATTTTCAAAAAACTTAAATGCTAATATTTCTCATTTAACACCCATAGGGTGTCCTTTAATTCTTGTACCATTTATAGTCTTAGTTGAAACTATTAGAATAATTATTCGTCCTGTAACTCTTTCATTACGATTAATGTCTAATATAATGGCAGGCCATATAATTATCTCTTTAATTTCAGGTGCTGTTTTTTCAATGTTGTGGTTAGTAAAACCAATATTTTTATTTCTCAATATTTTCTTTTTTATGTTTGAGTTAGGTGTAGCTATAATTCAAACATATGTTTTTACTATATTGATAATATTATACTGGAAAGATACAGAGTAGGTTGATTAGGAAGTTTATTTTAACGTCTACTTTGAAAGTAGAAAAAGAGGAATCTTTTCTCTCTAATCTTTCTAATATGGCAGAGTAGTGCTATGAATTTAAGATTCATCCATGGATGAATATCCTATTAGAAATTTAGGGAATCACTTTCCAGTACTTCCACTTTGTTTCGACTTGTCCCAAAATTGAATTGGGAATGACGGGCGATTTGTGCAAAAGGGGGCTCGAATTCATAAAGCTATCATGAAAATTTATTACTATTAAATTCTCTTTCCAATTTCTTTACAAGAAATTGTCCAGTTATATTTAAGTTGTAATACATCTCGTCTATAGCTATTACCTTCACCTTTACCTGATTTTTTTAGATTAACGACTAATTGTTAAGTAAAATCTATTAAACTTATAAACGGCGGTGGGAAGAGTGAATTTTTCTAAGCTAAGTACGGTTATATGGGTAGTATCTATTAAGAGACATATTCATCTAATCCGAATCCCTGGCCGCCATGTAATTTGAATTTTTTTATTAAAATAATCTTCTACTTTAATCTTTTCTGCCATAGCAGGGTATCTAATCCTGGTTTTTTACTCAGATTAGAAACTTTTTATATAAAATTTTATATATTATATAATTTAACCTAAAAACATATTTAATTTTTATTAATTTTATTAAGTCAAGTAGGGGTAAGTAAATTTAACCTCTATGTATGACCGCAGATGCTGGCACATAATTATCTAGGTTTATAATATTAGCCATAACTATAAGATATTTATACAATATTAATCTCTACACTTCATATAAGACACTAATATTAAACTTACTAGGAAGCTTATACAAAACTATGAAAGTTGTTATTTCTATTCTAGGTTTATTAACCCCTATCCTTTTGTATAGGGAAATTTTAATAAAAAAAATTTAGTTTTACGAGATTTAGTAATACGGTCCTTTCGTACTGATACACCAACATTTAAAATGAAGATAGAAACTGACCTGACTTGCGTCGGTCTGAACTCAAATCATGTAAGATTTTAATAGTCGAACAGACTAACCTTAAAAACTTTTTCTTTTTTAGGTAACCTTAATTCAACATCGAGGTCACAAACACAAAATAAAATCAGAGCTCTTATTTCTTTAGTGTGCTGTTATCCCTGAGGTAACTTTTCTTATGATTTTTCTTTAAGGTCATTAAACCCTTTATTAGGGTTAAATATAAAAAAAAGTTTTTCTTATTTTTTAATTGCCCCAACTAAACTATATAAAAAAATATTTTTTACTTATAGTAAAGATCTACAGGGTCTTTTCGTCTTTCATTAGTATTTAAGCATTTTCACTTAAAATTTAATTTCTTAACTTTAAAAAAAGAAAGTTTTTTCTTTGTTTAACCTTTCATTCCAGCACCCAATTAAAATGCTATTTATTATGCTACCTTTGCACAGTCAAAATACTGCGGCTCTTTAAAAATTTCAGTGAGCAGGCCTTACCTTAAATTAAATAAAAAGGCTATGTTTTTGTTAAACAGACAAGAAAATTTTTGCCGAGTTCCTATTTTTAATGTTAAAAATACTCATTGAATTATAGTTTTTAAAATTAAAAAATTATTTTTTAATCTTCTGTATTATTTTGATAAAATAAAAATTCAGTTTTTTAAACAAAATATTTATTTTTATTTTATTCAAATTTTCTCAGAACTTAACTCCTAAGAATTTAAAAATTAATTTTTATTAAAAAATTTTTAATAAAAGTAAAATTTTCTAGATTTAATCTACTACCAGAAGAACCAGATAACTTAAGAAACGATATGATTTTTAACTTCTAGATAACAATGTAAAATTGTTTTACAACAAAAACTTTCATTATTACCTAGATCTTCTTAATTCGGGAATTTTATATAGAAAATTTATTCAACACACCATGATGCAAAAGGTACAAATTTTTACTTTCTTTTTATTTAAATTACCCTCTCGGTTCATAAATTAATGAGTTCTTTCTAAGTACTAATAAAAAAATTTTTTTTTTATTTTTTAAAAAAAAATAAAAGATTAACTAAGTATTAGTGTTGAATGCACATAGAACTTTGAATTCTATAGTAATAGTTTTCTATTATACTTAATTTAAAGGCCTTCCTCATCAGTACATACAAATGTATAAAAAAATTCATACAACATCAACAAAATGTCAATATCAAATTGCTGCTTCATACCCTACATGATGGGATAAAGAAAAATGGTTAAAATATATTCGGATAAAACAAAAAATTAACATAAAAGTTCCTACTAATACATGAAAGCCATGGAAACCTGTTGATAGAAAAAAAATAGAACCAAAAACACTATCACTGATAGTGAATCTACATTCTTTATATTCTGTAAATTGTAAAACAGAAAAAATAAGTCCTATTATAATTGTTAAAGCAAGAGAAGTAAGAGCTCCATTCTTATCTCCGTGTATTGTTGCATGATGTCTTCAAGTAATTGAAATTCCTGAAGAAATTAAAATTAGTGTCCCTAACAATGGAACACCCATAGGATCCACCCTTTCTAAACCTGTTGGAGGTCACCTATAAATTTCAACCCTTGGAGTTACTGAATAATAAAATAATCTTCAAAAAAAAGAAAAAAAAAATAGAACTTCAGAAATAATAAATAGAACTATCCCTGTTTTTAAACCTGTTTGAACTAGAGTTGTGTGATTTCCTTGGAGAAATCCTTCAGAACAAACATCTCGCATTCAACCGTAAAATGAAGAAAATACAAAAAACAGAATTAATACTAGAATATAAAATCTATAGCTTAGATGATTAATAGTTAAAATTGTATAGGTGAAAAGTATATATCCTCCTAAAGATATATACAAAGGTCAAGGTCTTTCATCAACAATATGGAAAGGAAAGAATCCATTTTTTAACATTTATTTATAAAGATTAATAAAGGAGATTTCGTCTCATAAGAAAATTTACAGTTTTCCACTTATTGTCAGTCACTTTATTATGTTTGTTTTGTAGGGTTTAGTTTATTAAAAATTTTAACTTGTCAAGTTAAAGTAAGGATTTCCTAGCTCTAATAGTTTAGTGGATTGAAGGTATTCACCTATATTTGATTTACAAAATCAAAATTTTTAATTAAACTATCAAACCAGATTAGATTATTTTACAGAAATTGCAGGAGACGACGTAAATACATGGAATGAAGGTGGTGTTCCATTTAATCATTCAATTATTACTCTTCTTCTTGAATAAAATAAACATTTGTTTTTCATTGCCAACCCTAAAAAAAAAGAATAAATAAAAACTAAAACTCTCATTACAGTAATTAAAGAACCTAATCTTGAAATTATATTTCACCTATAATAAGTATCAGGATAATCGATGTAACGTCGAGGCATTCCTCTTAGTCCTAGAAAATGTTGAGGAAAAAAAGTTAAATTTACACCAATAAAAGTTATAAAGAAATGTATTTTTAATAAAAAAGGATCAATTGAAACCCCTAAAACAAGAGGGGCTCAGTAAGAGAATCCTGCAAAAATAGCATAAACTGCTCCCATAGAGAGTACATAATGGAAATGAGCTACAACATAATATGAATCATGTAATACAATATCAATTGAAGAATTAGCAAGAACCACACCTGTTAGCCCTCCAATAGTAAATAAAAAGACAAATCCTAACCTTCAAAGAGTTTGAGGGTTATATTGAATTTTTCTTCCAAAATAGGTAGATAATCACCTAAATACTTTGACTCCTGTTGGAATAGCAATAATTATTGTAGCTGAAGTAAAATAAGCTCGAGTATCTACATCTATACCTACTGTGAACATGTGGTGAGCTCATACAATAAACCCCAAAATACCAATAGAAATTATTGCATAAATTATACCTAAAACACCAAATCTTTCTTTCTTACCCCTTTCTTGGATAATAATGTGGGAAATAATCCCAAACCCTGGAAGAATTAAAATGTAAACTTCAGGATGACCAAAAAATCAAAATAAATGTTGGTATAAAATTGGATCCCCTCCTCCTGTGGGGTCAAAAAATCTAGTGTTAAAATTTCGATCCATTAAGAGTATAGTAATAGCACCAGCTAATACTGGCAATGAAAGAAGAAGAAGAAATGCCGTAATTAATACTGACCAATTAAATAAAGTTAACAAGTTTAACTTGGATTTTATTAGGTTTATATTTAAAATCGTTGAAATAAAGTTAATAGCTCCTATGATTGATCTTGCTCCAGCAAGATGTAATGAAAAAATAGCTAAATCGACAGAATATGAAGGATGACCAACTCATCCTCCTAAAGGAGGGTATACTGTCCACCCAGTTCCCACACCTTGGTCAACTATAGATCTTGATACTAAAAAAATAAGAGAAAAAGGCAATAATCAAAACCTTATATTATTCATTCGGGGAAATGCCATATCAGGAGCTCCTAATATAATTGGACAAAGTCAGTTTGCAAAGCCACCAATAAGAATTGGTATAACTATAAAAAAAATTATTAAAAAAGCATGGGCTGTTACTACAGTATTATACACTCTAGGGGAAGAAATGAAGACTCCAGGAGTTCCCAATTCAATTCGAATAATAACTCTTATTCTAAATCCTAGTAATCCGGATCATACCCCAAAAATAAAATATAATACTCCAATATCTTTATGGTTAGATGAAAAAAGTCAACGTTTAATTTTTTATATTTTTAAGAAAGTTAAATAAATGATCAATTTCTACAATTTCGACACAAATAGGTATAAAAGAATGAAGAGCTCCGCAAATTTCTGAACATTGACCAAAAAATAACCCTATCCGATTTCCTTGGATAAAACATTGGTTGAGGCGTCCAGGATTAGCGTCTATTTTTACTCCTAACCTTGGAACTGTTCATGAATGGATTACATCTAAAGATGTAACAATAACCCGTACTTTAATGTTTACAGGGATAACTACTCGATTATCAACTTCAAGAAGTCGAAATTCATCATTATAATCCAAATTTCTTTTTATATAGGAGTCAAACTCAATATTTTCATAGTCTGAATATTCATATGATCAAAATCATTGTTGTCCGATGGCCTTAATCGTAATTCTAGGGTTAAGAATTTCATCTCTCATATATAAAACTTTAAGAGATGGTAAAGCAATAAAAACTAAGATTACTCCTGGGAAAAGGGTTCAAATAATTTCAATTTCTTCATTAAATAATAAAGCCAAGTTAACTACTTTTCTGAAAAGTAAAAAAATAATTACGTATGAAACTACAGCCAGAATTATTAATAAAAAAAAAAGAGAATAATCGTGAAAAAAAGTAAGTTGCTCTATTAAATAAGAACTAGCATCTTGAAGATTAATATTTAATTGGTTATTCACAGAAGTAAGATTTATAATCTAGTCATATTTAATCTTTCCTCAGTTAGAAGCTGAGGGTCATATTACTTCAAAAAGGTTTTAACAGATCACCATATTATTAAATTTGCAATTTAATAGTTTTAATTAAACTATAAAACCTTAAGGTAAGAGCATCTCTTCTTTAGGGCCACATACTAACGTTTTTTATAATATAAACTATCACCTTCAGAAATAGTTTATTAGTTAAAATATTAAATTTGGAATTTAAAGAAGAAATTTCTGAAAAATTATTATTCTTCAAATGAAGTCCTTCTAATTGGAAGTTAGATATACATAGATACTAAATAATAAATATGTTTTATATAACAAATGAGAAAGAAAAAATAGTTAAAAGTATACAAGGAATAAGATGGGCTAACAGAACTAAATTTTCCTTCAAGTTCGTAGTTCAAATCAAGTTTTCTTTTGAAGCCACTCCATGGTTTACTGAATAAAAAATAAATACAGAATAAAAGGCTGAAAAGAAAAAATATAATATTATAACTAAATATATAGTAAAGGAAAACCTTTTTACTAAAATAATACCAATAAAAATTTCTCTCAAATTACCTGGAGTAAAGGGAAAGGCTATATTTATTATACATAAAATAAATCATCAAAATCTAATTAATGGTGAAAGGATTATAACAGATTTATTAAGAATAATTGACCGAGAAGAAGAGCGTTTGTATATTACATCACATATATAAAAAAGACCAGAAGAAGAAAGAGCATGAGAAAGTATTAATATCAACCCTCCAAAAAACACTATTCTTTTCTCTGAAAAAATTCCGGTAATTATAAAATTTATATGTCTCACTGATGAATAAGCAATAATTCTCTTTAAATCAGGAGATAAAAGACATATAAAACAGGTTATAACTATACCTAATCTTGATACTCTTGTAATCAAAAAGTTAATCAAAAAAATTTTTGAATACATAATAAATCGTATTATCCCATACCCCCCTATTTTTAATAAGATTCCTGCAAGAATTATTCTTCCAGCAACAGGGGCTTCAACATGAGCTTTTGGCAGCCAAAAGTGAGTAAAGTATAAAGGAACTTTAACTAAAAAAGCCGCAAACACTATAAAAAAAATAAAACTTAAAGTTATTTTTTCTGGATTAATCGAAAAAATAACTGAAGAGTTAGTTCTTATTATTAAATAAACTAATAAGGGAAGAGAAGGAATTGAAGTAAAAAAAAAAAAATTAAAAAAAGCTTCTAATCGTTCAGGTTGATATCCTCATCCAATAATTAGCAATATTGTTGGAATTATTGATAACTCAAACAGTACTAAAAATGAAATAGAGCTAGATCTAAAAAATATAAGTAGAAGAACAATTATTAGAATAATCATTAAAAATAAACTTCCTATTTTATCTTTTTTAGTTTTATAAGTACTTAAAGTTATTATCATTAACGACGAAATTCATAAAGTTATTATACCTAAGTATAATGACATTTTATCATTAAATAAAGAAACATTAATAATATTAATTAATTTACTTCATCTAATAAACAAAGAACTAGATCTTAAAAGAACAAATATAAAGATTATTTCAATTACTAAAAGTTCACATATTGAAAAACATGGTAAAAGCATTACACAAAAAATTATTATTTTAATAAGTTTAATCTTTTAAATTCGTCTTTCCCTGATAACCGGGATAAATAAATATAAGCCCCCAAACCTAAAACTCTCTCGCAAACTATAAATCTTAAAAAGATAATGTTAAGAATAGATCTTGTAAATCAATCTTTATAGAATATAAAAAAAAAAAAATAAATTCTTATTATTATTATCTCTATTCTTATTAAGATAAAAATAATTTTTTCCCTTATTATTATTTTTATAATTCTGATAAAAAAAAAAAAACAAAAATAAACTTCAACAACATTTATCATATATTTTTTTTGAGAAAATTTTTTCTTCTTAGTCTCTTCAAAACTATGCTTTATATAAGCTATCAAAAATTAACTAAAGCCAAATAGCGGCGTGTTGCTGTTAACAACATTATTAAACTTTCAAGTTTTAGTTAAACTTTAGATGGCTGAGAAATAAGCATTGATCTTTTAAATCAAGAACGGTTTTATTTAACCTCTAAAGGATTAGATTAAAAGCATAATCCCAATATTTAAGAAATATAAAATAGATAATAACTGTCCAATTATTAAATATGGTATTTCTACTGGAAGAGAACCAATCCAAGTAAGAAGGAAAAAAATTAAAAAATAATTAACACAAAAAACTTCATATAACTTTCTTTTATGAATATTTTTTTTTCTAACAAAAGAAAAAAAAGAAAGTACTAAAATTCTTAGCAATATTGCCACCACTCCTCCTAATTTCCTAGGAATTGAACGCAAGATTGCATAGGCAAATAAGAAATATCATTCTGGTTGAATGTGTACAGGTGTCACTAAAGAATTAGCTTCAATAAAATTATCTGGATCTATAAAAGCATAAGGGGTTTCTAAACAAACAAAAGAAAAAAAGAAGAATACAAAAGAAAACCCTATAAAATCTTTTAATGTAAAAAAAGGGTGAAATGAAATCTTGTCCCTATTCTTTATAACCCCTAAAGGGTTGTTTCTTCCAGTTTCATGAAGAAAGAATAAGTGAACCATCACTAATACTAATCCAATAAATGGAAGAATAAAATGAAGAGAAAAAAATCGTACTAATGTAGGGCCTCTTACAGAAAATCCCCCCCACACCCATTCTACAATTGCCTTTCCTAATCAAGGAATTGCTGAAATTAGATTAGTAATTACTGTTGCCCCTCAATAAGACATTTGGCCTCAAGGTAAAACATATCCTATGAAGGCTACCCCTATAAAAAGTAAAAAAATTATTAGCCCTACAAGTCACACTCAAGTTAATGAATAAGATATATAATATATCCCTCGAGCAATATGAAAATAGATTAGCCCGAAAAAAAAAGTAGCTCCATTTGCATGAACAAACCGTAAGAATCAACCTCAATTGACATCCGTTCTAATATGGACTACTCTATAGAAAGCAGAAGCAATATTTGAGCTATAATGTATTGATAAAAATAGTCCTGATAAAATTTGAACACCTAAGAAAACCCCCAAAAGAGACCCAAAGTTTCATATAATAGAGATCCTAGTTGGGCAAGGCAGATTAATCAATTCATTTTTTATTAGAAAGATAGGCTATATTTAAGCCTAAAGGTTCATAACCTTTTGAAAAGTGAAAACTTTCTTTCTAAAAATAAAGACTACCAAGGGTTCTTCCTTATTGTAAGTAAGGTGTTACTAAATAAACTAAATCTTTGGGGAGTAAGTTTAATTTAAATATTTAATTTGCAATTAAAAGAAGGATTTTTCCACTCCTTATATGATTTATAAAAATTTTCATTTTCTAGCTTATTTAATCAGATCAATTTTATTTATTTTTTTTATTTTATTTAAAAAACCTATTAGATTAGAATTTGACTTACTGAGGATATATGATGTGGCCCTAGTAGTTAGATTTAACCTAACTCAAGGAAAATTATTATTTATTTTTACAGTCTTTTTAATTTTCTCTAGAGTTTATCACTTTTCTTTACCCTACATAAGATCAGAATCTAATGTCAAACGATTTTTATTAGTTTTACTATCATTTGCTATTTCTATAATTTTCTTGATTTGTAGAGGTAATTTATTTACAACTCTCTTAGGTTGGGATGGTCTTGGAGTTACATCAATACTACTTATTATATACTACTGTTCCACATCATCTCTTAAAGCAAGGATGTACACTTTTTTAATAAACCGTATAGGAGACTGCTTTTTTCTTTTAGTTATTTTTATATTATGTTGCAAATATCCTACATTTAATTCCATTTTACAAAATTCTCTTGAACAAGGTTCCACTAAAATAGTTATATTATTTATAATTTTTTTAGCAATTACTAAAAGTGCTCAAATCCCCTTTTCTTCATGATTAACTAAAGCTATAGAAGCCCCAACTCCTGTATCATCTCTGGTACATTCTTCCACATTAGTTACTGCAGGAGTTTACGTTCTTTATGTTTACCAAGATATCTGAATAAGAGAAACTTGTTTAACCTTACTTATAGTTTTATCAATTTCTACTTTACTAGTTTCAAGAATTGCTGGAATAGTAGAAACAGATTTAAAAAAAATTGTAGCTTATTCAACATTAAGACAACTGGGATTTATTTTTTTCCTTTTTTCTATTAAAATTTTTGAAGCTGGGTTTTTTTATTTAATTATACATGCTTTTTTTAAAGCTTTGATATTTATAAGATCAGGATATATTATTCACAATTCTTCAGGGTGACAAGATATTCGAAAAATAACATTAAATCAGATATGTTCACCAACTGTAGTTAAAATTTTCTTTGTTTCATCTATGTCTTTATGTGGTATGCCTTTTTTAGCAGGATTTTATTCTAAGGACTTAGTTTTAGACATTCTATTATCCTCTAATTACCCTAGGGTACTTATATTTTTAATAATATTATCATTTACTTTTACTGTAATATATGTTTTACGAATTTGCTGATATTTATCCTGTGGTATTTTAGCTGTTAGACCTATGTCAGATCAAGATTTATCTATAATTAAATCAACATTAGTTTTATTTATGTGTTCTTGCCTAATAGGAAGAATAATTTTATGATTATTTTTACCTAATTTACCTCCTTTAGATAGTGTAATTCATTCTCTTGTAGCAACTTTTTTTATAAAAATTTCTAGAACATTATTATGATATTTTGATTTACTAGGGTTAACAGGAAGTTTTTTAAAAAATTTTCCAAATATTAAAAGTTTTGATAAATTCGATTATTGGTTAAAAAATTACAATTGATCTATTAGAGATTTATTAATTACTTCTTTCTTATTAATTTTTTTATTTAAAATAATCTTTTAA